TTTCTTCTCTTACGAGATTTCGAGTTGGATTCAATGAAAGAGATTTCGAATTAGTGATTCGTGCTTGAATGAAGACATCTTCTTCGATCAATTGAGGACAAGCCGGAAAAAACATTCTTATTCCAATCCTTGATAGCCAGTTGAAGCCGTTTAAGTCTCAACATCACACCAGTAAGAGGCTCATGTGAAGTAATCGGTTGAGTCGATGAGGATCGAACTAAAAGAAAGTTTTATAGTGGACCGAATCGGGAAAAACACATACGCGGACCTAAATGCTTTCGATCTGATGTGTGAAAGGGCCGTTCCGATAGAAAAACATGTAGAAGCGGCGTTAGTCTTGGACGGGCATGACCCCCACCAAATCCGTCTGCATATCCGTGATATACGCCACGTCCTCTTCATCTATCGTAATCACCCTCTGTCCGCACAGGCGCTAGACAAATATCTACATGAGATCCTTACTCAGGGGACTCGGGAAAGCACGCCCTATCGGCGGGTCTCAGCGGCAATTCAAAATTACGATATTCGTCTTTGGTGAAAAGACAGGATGTATTCCGACGAAATGCTATTGATTTTAGGAGGACGACAGACCCATCACGATCGACTAAAGGGAAAGTAGCCCAAAATAAGGGAATATTGGTTCAAATCCAATTCGTGAGAAGAAGCCTATTTTGCTTACTCGTACAAGCAAGATTTCGATGCCAAAGAAGGTTGCAAAACCCCGGGTTTTTGAGATCAATGCCTCGGAAGAGCTCTTTTCAAGACCTGCTTTTCAAGTAATTCCGTAAAGTAAGCATTTTCTTGAATCGAGGAGAAAACTGTGTAAAAATCCCGTCTTTTTAGCTCATTTAGACGATTTTCCAGTTAACCTAGTGTTATGCTTAACACATTGAATTCGTAATTCTTCGATAACCAGCATTTCGTAAGAGAAGTAATTACTAACTCACTTCCGAAGTCAGAACAGGCAAAGGAGCGAAGACTAAGTATTAGGAGTGTTTCTTCCCTTGGAAGAAGAACCTAGAAGAAAGGAAATTCAAGACGGCGAAAAGAAAGAATAAGTGCCCCCTGGTTCGCACTTGGTTGACTCTTTCACTCTTTACACGAGAGGGTCGAGGTTATCGTTAGATAGGTTGAGGAAGGAGTTGGTAGCAGACAATTCATTCAGCAATGAAACTTCCATGGCGTAGATTGACCTTTCACGAATCTGTCTTGAAGAGTGAAATCATTAGTGCATAGATAAGGTTCCTATCTCTACACGTCGCTTATGCTTATGAAATATGCCTACTAAAAGCTACCTTCTCTAGGACAGCGAAAAACAAGAGAAATCTCTATCCCATAGCCTGACCAGAGCTTCCCAGCTAAACGCAAAGATAACAATTGCTTCCTTAACTAAGTCAAAACAAAAGAGCGGATCCAATACCAAGACGACTTCTTTCTCAGGAAGTGCCATAAGTACTTGATAAATTCTGGAATATCATGCCCCACGACAGATATACTGGACTATACTGACCGACAAGATCAATAGTAGAAGAAGGAAGGGAATGCGCTGGTGCCTTGGGGCAGAAGCTTCGGTTTGCTTTAGTTTAAGGAAAATGCATCTCATGCCATGGTTCTTGTTTGCGTATCCGCGGTTGGTCAACTATTAGTTTCCGCTGCAAGTGCTTGAGAATGAATAGGAGTAGGAGCTGTGATCTTAGCAATTAAATCAGAGTAAGCTGTTCTCGAATAAGCTCTTAGCCTTAAGGTTTGGATTGCTGCAGGTCTAATAGTCGACGAAAGGACAACAGTTTTCAGGTTTAAAAGAATTTCATCCCTATCCCTTTCATCCAAGCCAATTGAATTAGTAACCGATGCTAGAAAGGGAACTGAATCCCTAGCCGGTGTTCGAGAATCTATAGAATCGGCTGTTAAAGAATCTGACTCTATCAATTGAATTTCTTTTTCATTGACATCTGCCTGCTTTAAAAAATATTCCCATTAGCCGGGCTAGGCACCTAGGGCTGCTTCTGCTAGGCAATCATCTTACATGGGACTATTCTTGCAATCTGACTTGGGACAAAAATTCCACTACCAGGACTGATGACTAACTGATCCAGAGAGCTCAGACTGACGGTTAGGTGGTTCGGTTGCTTCAAAGGAAGGAGGTTGTGATAGGAAGCTCTTTATTCTAGGAGGGGAGTAGACAGCCTCTGAACTCGAGTCAAGAAATTCTTGAAGAAATGGTTACAGACCAGGTAAGTGTACCTGAAGTGAAAAAATGACACATAAATGCCGTACGTAAGATAGATCACCACAATGAGAGGAGAGCCAAGGTAAGGCAAAGGGAAGGATAAATGATAACACTCTTTATAACAAATTAGATGTCACGGAACGTAAAAACCAGATAGAAAAGAATGAGATCACCAATCCTATGACAACTGCTATCCTACGACAGTCTGACGTCCAGGAACGCCACTGATTCAATGGAATTGTTAGTGAGGGAAGCTTTTGACGGATAAGGGCACTCTACCCCTGGAGTGCTTGGCTACCCCGTTAAGATTGAACTTCCACCAAATCCTTATTGTGTGTTCAACCCCAGGTGGATCCGCCCAATCGTCTGATCCTCTGGAGGTAGAAACGGAGCTGGCTGAAGCTGAACCAGAGCCTACTGAGGAGGGAAAGTCAAACCCTTCGCACGCCCTATCTAGCCTAGCAGCTAGTTTCAGGAAACAACTGGCATCTAATTGAATTGATGATTTCTCCCCATCTTGAATAGAAAAGTAGAAGCTGCTTGATCGAGAGGTTCCAGAGCTGATAGCATTTTCCTTTCTCGGGTCGGGATCCCATTCTCTTTATCTATGAGGTCTACCAGGCTGAACCTTTACACCGACCGATATGAGAAAGCATTCAAGCCTTCTGTACTGATTTCAATAAAGAAGAAAGGCTAGCTATATGCTTCACACATGCAAGTTGTAAGGTAAGGTTGTTTACTTCCTTCAACCTTGAAAAACCTATGGGCTTCAAAGTCAGTCAAATAGGGACAGCAGGAAGCATGGCAGTCTTGGTTCTTGTGCTCGAATCAATGGCAGCGAATGCAGGCTTTGAAATAAATTCTCTCACTTGTTGCGTTCTAACTTCTTTCCGTAAAGTTTACTGGAAGACTACTAGCGTCCTGCTCTTCGGATTACTCTTTTTCAATCTGCAGGATCAGATGACTAGTCCATACAGAAGGCGAACATTGAGGGACGGTCTGTCAAGAGGCGATAAGAAGTCAAGAAATCTGACTCTAATGAGTTGGAAGGGCAGTTAAAACCATGTTTGGAATTGAATCAAATAGGCATCCCTAAAGCAAGAGGCCGGCTAAGGTAATGAAATTCAACACTGGACATGGTACGGAAGTGATCGCAGAGAAAGAGAGCAGGCTTAGAGCAGGGAATTTCATTGGGACAGAACCCAGTAGTAAGGGCATTAGCGAAGGTATGATTCACATCTCTATAGTTACATTAGAATAGCGATCTTCGCTCGGCTAGATAGTTTGCTAGTTTGATTTCTTGCTTGTAGGGATTATATAGGCTATATTCCAGGTATGCTTGAAAGGCGAAGAGTCCTATTCTTCTTTGCCTTTTTTGTCCTATAGTGGGATTGAATAAAGAGAGTCAAAACTACAGTACAAGCAAGAACTATAGGGACGTCAGTGATTCTGTTAGCAGATGAATTCTCAAGAGTTCCCTTTTCAATGCCAGGTAAACTTCACCTCTTTTTTCTTACGTGGTATACTAAACTTTATTCAAGCTGTTTTTCTAGGGCGAGATGCCAATATCAAAACAAAGAAAAGAGCTCTATTCAACAATTGAATTTCCTTATCTTATTCAACTCATCCCTTTCTTTCTAGATCCGAAAAGCGGTCTAAAGCCAATATCGATGAAAGGGGCGTAGCGGGAAAAACATAAGCTTTGATAGGTTAGCTAGAAGAATCAAGAGAATAACGAAATTCGTAAGAATTCTTCCCAAGTAGTCATTCGTATTGGTGACTCTTAGCTTTTTCCTCTAGCCTTTAGCTTGGCACTAGGTTTAGTCTTCCTTCCCCTTCGAACTTCACTATCTGGCTATCGAGAATGAACTCAAATGTTAGAATAGGCTGCAAGAAGAGAATGCAATTCCCCCTTCATCTTTCCTTTCCCCACGCCTTCTGCCTTTACTGTTCTTGTCTCTCAAAAAGGGGAGTCAACTTCCCGATTCGACCCATTCCTCTAAGTTGGATCAGGCGCTGCAGACCTTTCTGACTCGAATCCAAAGTAAGCTGGATGCGTACCTTCCTAGACTTCGACTTCGAACCCTTGTCTTGTTTTTCAAGAATAGCTGAAATGGCTAGTTTCTTTACTGAAAACCTCGATTTGCACCCTAGAACATCAAAATAGGGGCGGGGGATTTAAAAGCTCAAAACCTGCCCAGGAACAACCGAAACCTCATACGCGCCAGACAGCTGCCATACTGGAAGAACGAATTGACTCGACAAGGAAACCAAGTCAAAGCACAAAGCCCTCTAACTCTCCAAGCCAAGCCTTATCAGTCCGGTCAATCAATCAAGCATTCCATCGAGCCTCGAAGCATCGTTAGCTGCTCTCTAAGTCAAGTAGTTTTCCTAGAGAGAAGGGAATTCTCCATTAGTTACGGAGCGCGAACCCAATCTCGATATTCGTCTCCCGATATTTGCTTTTCCGCAACAAGAAAGATTCAAACTTCTCTCTCTTTCCTCACTGAACCAACTTCTTGATTTGTCACACAAGTGAAGAAAGGATGGGATTAGGAATGTCCTGAGACTGATCAAGTGGGCTTAGGTAGCGCTGTCGTTGCCAAATCTTCCAAAACAAAAGGGCGAGCTTGTTGCTTCTATTTCGAGTTAGAAGAACTTATATTAATATATTTCTAGTCGTATCCGTTCCAAAGGAAAAGTGTCTTTCAGTCTCTTCCTCAGCATCAGAGTGTCTATTCCTTCACGCACAGGCGCAAAGCTCAGCATATTGACCTCCTTCCTACGTGGCATACTTCCATCGATTATGGAGTTTAAGAAAGAGAATCTATTCATAGGCGAAGAAGAAAGACGCGGGATGACGCTTTTTCCAAGTCTTGTTAAACCCAGCTTTTTCACTTTTTAAGATGTCGACCTCGGGCTAAGTCGATACCTCAAAGGGGGGAGAGAAGAGAGCCTCAGTAGCAAACTGTTAGGCGCTTTCACGCAGCTTCCAAATAGGCACTTTCGGGCAGCTTTCCCCTCTCTCTTTGCTTTATTGCTATTGGACACATCCAGGCTAACTAGTCCAAGGGCTAAGTAGCGGCCTGTACCTGTATTGGATCGACATCCTTTCCCGCCTTCCTGTCTTCCTTCCGGGCACTTGCTTCTTTCTCTTCCTCATGCCTTTCCGTCCGAGCCGTTCAGGCGCGATAACCGACTTCTAGCTTCCTATCTTTCGCCTATTCGTTTTTCTCAAATGGTTGAGTGGGATCCATTAGATTCTTCGATTTGTTGGGACTCCTTAACAAGGCTGTAAGTAGCTACGCCCCTTAACACTAAGACAATCTAGAAATGCTATACCATATGCTTAGCCGCGGCTTGACAAGTGAAAGCAACCCTATCCTAAGCTTTCTCACTGGAGGGGGCCACAACCGATCCACTAGCAATGTCAGGTGCTATATCAGAAGCAATATCCGGAGCATCATAAACCACCATAGCCAAATTTCCCGGCTCTTCTGAGGAAGGAGGAGAACCATGAGTGTGATCATGAGTAACATCCACTGTAACATGCTCCAACACGTCAAAGGCATTAGATGTGGGAATGGATGATGAGGATGCCGCAACAGGGTGAGACGTTGGCAAAGAAACACCAACCGGAGGAAAAGAGGCCATAGGCTCGACATTGTCAACCACCCTTTACTGTGCACTAGGCTGTGTACGTCCCATAGAGGGAGACTTCCCCCTATAGATTTTGCGCTGTAAAGAACGTCCCCGGCGTGACCTGGCCGAAACATCTCTCCGATGATCCATACTCGGCCGAGGAGAACCCTTTACCTTCGGATCCCTGGTCTCATTTTGAGAAGTCTTTTTATGCTGGGAGCATTTGGAAACCGAATGCCCAACCACTCGACAATGTGAGCAGAACTCAGGTAAATACTCATAAGCGATTGAAACAAAAGCACAGTGCCCCGTCCTCTCCACCATAACTTGATCCTGAAGTGGCATGGAAAGGTCCACTTCCACCAGTACTCGGACATAGTGGCCGTAGATGCCACAGAGAGATCGGTCATCGATTTTGAGGGGTTTTCCAACTGCCCTGGCGATACCAAAAATCATGGATGGGTGCCAGTATTCTAAGCTCAACTCGTAAATACGAATCCAAATCTGAGCAACTGAAGTGCGAGTCTTATACGGGTTAAAATCGGAAACCCAGCGCTGCAATCGTAGAGTGCCCGGCTTAACCAGCCATGATCCACGTTTCCAGACTGTTTCTCGATCTTCAAGGGAATCACAACCGTCCGATTGATCATCAGAATCACGCAACAAATTCTCCCGAGATATACGTTAGTGTAGACTTTGATTTCTTCATGCTCCGGTGAGTCTTTGGATGAAGGCTCTTGCCGATTAGATCACGGAAACCGATAGCGGAGACACCGGTCATGGCTGGGGCATCAGCAGCTTCAAGAATTGTAACGGCAACGTTGAGAACCCCGTCCAGCTCCCTTGAATCTTTAGATCAATCATATGCCCTCCTCAACCTTTTCTATGACCTAGGGCGATGTCTGACCTGGTCCTCCTCGTCTTAGAGTGCTCTTATCTTATCAAGCTTGCTTTTAATGGCTTACGTGGATCGCTCTTTCTATCCTTATCAATGGAATGCCCTTATTAGTTTAGTAAAGCTTATGGGTTGCTATTGCGCTTTCCCTTCCCTTGTGTCATGATGCTTTACGGGCGAGTGACTTTTCCTTCACGAGCTTATTTTCAAAATAACAAGTATGAAGAAGCTGAAGCATCAGAATCTGCTGAAAGAAAGGCGGAGAAGGCCACTAGCCTGGCTTTTAAACCACGTTGAGGAAGCAGTGAGGGATATATATGGCTAAATTCATTCCCCTCGTCTGACAAACATAAGAGGACTCTGATCAAACTCCCGGCCTAAAATGTCTTTCAAAAATCATTGTTACTGTTATAGCATATAGTCGCATGTCATCTCCTACTGCTTAGGATCGTTGTATTAAATACCTGCAAAGCGGAATTCATTCCGCTCCGAAAGAGCCTTGGACAGAAAAGCAAAACGAAGAAGAGGTGGCTTTCCAGGGTTTTAATAAAGGATCTCCAGCAGGTATCCCAGGTGAGCCGGTAGATGAACTCTAGGAGCAGACTTCCAAGCCAACAAAAAGAACTAAATATCAGAATATAATAAAACCAAAAGGGGTTAATCCAACAACAACTACTTTGCTTTGGTCAACACTGACTTTGCTATCTCGCCCACCTTCGCGGAAGTAATCACTAGATTCCGAAGTCTTGAGACCAGAGAACCTATCACCTGAACTTGTTGAACTTCTCTTTGCTTTGGAGCTTTTTCCAGCTGTTTGTGAGGAGCCGATATGAGAGAGAGCAGGTCCGTCTTTCCCTGCTGGAGAACTGGTGTAGTCAGTCTAGGTTATGAGGAAGAAGTGGTTGATCTGTTTACGGGCTCTGTCGCTTTTGGACTTCAGTAGCTCGACCAAAAAGAAAAAGAGAAAACATAAATATCATTTCATTTACTATAATGAGATTCGCCTACCGTACCGATACGTAAGACTAGCACACCATGATAATGATACGAGACTAGAAGCCAGAAAGCTATAGAACTTCTGAGACGTAAAGATTAACGCTCACGAGTGAACAACTAAACTATTATATAAATAGTTTAGTTGAGAGCAAAATTTTTCTTTTATATGAGCTCAAACTAAGGCGAAAACCAGGCTAATCTTCATTTTCAAATATCTCAATTGGGTACGACCCTAGTGTGAATCTCTCATCCCATCATAGTGGAAACCTTACCAACGAGCTGAGACTTAACCTGTTCTATAGTGAAAGCCACCAACTAACACAGATACGGGCTTTTATGGGCGAAATCTAATTTAGCAACAGGGAATAAGCCACTAACGAGTCTCTAGAGCCGTCATTGAATCCCCTTTCACTTCTACTTTTGTTCTACAGAGCAACATATAGAAGGGAGTATAATAGGCCTACTACTATTTCGTTTTTCCTTGACTTATGAAAGAATATGAATACGGGCGATAGAATCAAGGTAGACGAAGACCTATATCATCAACAGTAGGTGCCCACATAAAGGGCAGGCCTTTTCTTACTAGTAGAATGGCTTTGTGAAACCTCCTACCACTCGAATTCTGTTTTCGACCAGATCTTTCATCCCGTATAAGATTTTTTTTCGGTAAGATCCCCAAGAACTCGGGATATGATATAGATCTGCATCAAAGTAATGGATGGAATAGAATCTTTTCTATCCGCTATAGACCGTCTATCTCCCTTACTGTCGAAATCAAAGGCTAGGCTATCGTCATATCACGAAACAAAAGAAAAGAACCCTAGTGACCCATTGAATATTCGTATTTCTATTGTTCGATGTAAGTCACGAGAATATCCATTAGGATATACTATGCTAACCCAAAACAAAATGACTAGAATAAACAGTAAGGACACTAGTCCCGGGGGCATGCCCAGAATAAACTGCTGAAGGTGAAGTACTAGTTCAAGTAGGGGGCATCTAATGTGTTGTTGAATATCTAATAGTACACTAAACTAAGATAAAATAGAATTGATAACTACTACTCCTCTATATCTTTCTTCTCATAAGGTCACTCTAAAAATTCCTTTTTCTGCAGGAAAGCAGGTCCGTTTTAAGCCTTTCCTTTTAGAGTGTCTTCTGTATAGAGTATGTACTCTACTTGTTAGAAAGCTAGTGAAGGAAGCGAGCGGAAGACTCGTAGCGAGTAAGATAAGGCCTACTCCTCATATAAGATCCGAATCTCTATCTCTTCTTGCCTCTGACGCCTTTAGCACAGCAGTAGGAATTGTCTAATCTAAAGGTCTACCCGCTTTGAATCTGTTGGAGTAAGGGCTTTCTGAAAAGGCGTAGCTGCAATTGGGCTTCGGCTTGTACTTGAATCGATCTTGCCTTGGTGTTGCTGACTGACGGACCGAAGACAGAATAATAGAATAGGATATTGCACCTCACTTCGAAGAATGGGAGGAAGACTGAGACCACTTCGACTGCTTAGAATGAGAGAAGGAATGGCATGCTAGACGGCCGGGGCTTGAGTGCAAAAGAACAGCTCCAGACGAGGTGGATCAGCTACGATAGGACCCCTTGGATCAAATGAAATAGCCCCATTGGAGTAAAGGGAGTGATAGGCCCTCTACGAGGATAACACTTGTTTAAGCCCGTGTTAAAGGGAGGCTCTGCAAGACCTGTGGCTTTCCCTCCCCTTAAACACGTGTCTAACACCTTTTCCTTGTCTCTCTCTTTCCTAGCTAAAAGCCTATACGAGTCTACCTCCTTCAACTACCGATTCCCCATAAAAGAAGAAGTCAAAGCTAAACAACCTAAACTATATGACCACAAACCATACAAGAAAGGGAAAGAGAAGAAACCATTCCAAGGCAACAAACCTACAGGTAAACCACCGCCTTAATCTTAATGGATGCTATTCCGATACTTCTGGGAAGGAGCTGCTTCTGACTCGGTCTCACCTCGCCTCCTGGACCAATCTATAAAATAGAATACTACGATGTCTTCCGCCGCAACCCAATTTGCAGGGAGATAGCGGGAGTAAGGAACGTAGTAGCTCGCCCAGAGTAAGGACTTGGGCTTCTTTTTCTTCTCGTAGTGCAAAAGTCTTAGGTGAAGCTGAGCTGACCCTTTGATGTGTCGAGATAGAGTCCATTCTCTATTCGCTTTTTCAAATGTTGACTGCGTGAAACCATTGGTAATGGTTCACCACGATACGATCTATCCCAAACGAGACCGCCACTTCAGGTGTAGATTGATCGCTTGAACTAATCAATCAATGCTTCTTTGTAAAGCGACCTTGACTCCAACATTGCACGGGGCGCTAAAGAGTTATGAATGCAAAGAGCTCTCTCTTGCCTTATGAGGGGTGGTGGGCTTACTTAATTAAATAGAGTCAAAGGAATTGGCCTATGGTACAGCTAAACCTCCATTGGTGGAGCAAAGGAGGAATCCATTTCTCTACTCATTCTATTCACTATTCTAGGGCCGATCTGGATCATTCATCAAAAGCATCAGCCTTTCTTTTGCTTTTGGGCAAAGATAAAGAGGTGTGCTGCCGCTTGTCTTGAATCACTATGTCCAATTCTTCAGGTTACAATCACCCTTTGAAGCAATCCTTTTCTTTCTATGCACTTTTATGCCCTCTCTTGCCTCTATTGAATCTTCGGCCTTGGTTCTTTCCTTTCTATATGCTTGTCCAATCTTTTTCTTTGAAGCAATAGAGTTTTCAAGAAGGTTTATATCATTTAGTACTTGTGCTAAGGAACGAAAGTCGTTTAGTACGAAGTGCTAAGGAACGAAAGTCGTTTAGTACGAAGTGCTAAGGAACGAAAGTCGTTTAGTACGAAGTGCTAAGGAACGAAAGTCGTTTAGTACGAAGTGCTTAGGATAAATCCACTTTCAGAAAACCTTTTAGGGACTCATCAAAGTCTTTTCTTTTCCTCTACAACGGGGAGGGTTTCACCGCTACAAAGCAGTTTCACCAATCTTGTGAAAAAGACAGGTCTTTTCCAGGCTCGAAAGCCATCCATATCATATATCATTTCAGTCCTAGTTCCCATATACCCAGTGTAGTAGATGAGTTCATAGCTATTTCTTTCTCCTAGTGACTACTCCGAGTAAAGACTACTGACCTTAACCCGTTAACGGGTTTTTGGACATTACTAAATAGATTATGAAGAATCCTCTTCCCCTTATTCCCAGTCTGACTCTTCCAATTTGTAGAGTTGGGCAGGTGAATCAAGATAAATGACTAGGGGATTTCCTGCCAGAGTTCCCTCCCTTGGGGTGTCATCAATGTTGGCCGATCAGTTAATACTGAAGCTGAACCATCTGCTGCCGCTGGAGTGCCTTTCCCGCAATATATGTTGTCAGGTAAGTATCCTTAGTGTTAGTGGAAAGCTAGGCTCGTTAGGAAAACAGACTTCTGAAAAGGAGAAAGGGCTATATGATGGCCCGAGGTTCAGCTTTCAAGGGGGGGATGAGCGAAAGGTGCTCAAACTAGACTATACTATGGGAACGTTCAGAAGCTATGATCGTACCCAGGACCATTAGACGTTTGATTCTTTCTATCAGGGATACCGATGGCTCTGTGATAGGGCAAACAAAACAAGGTGCTTTCCCACTTCCTTTTTCACTTTGCGCTTCACTTAAGGCATCTTAAACACGAAAGACGGGGACCAAACCTCTCTCTCTCTGAGACATCTCAGCGGTAGTTCTTCTCAATTAGCGACCTAGCCACGTGTAAACAAGGAATTTCGTCGATCTAATAGCTAATAGTATATAATAGTAGTAGAAAAATAGCATCAGTGTCTATTAGAAGAGTTGCCTCTCCCAGGTAAATATAGATAGCCTAACCGAACAAAAACAGAAACTCTAAGGAAATAAACAACCTAAGGCTATTTGTTATGATTGGTAAGTTCCCAGCTTCATATATCGATTTATGCCTTTATAGACTCCTTGAGCACCCTTTGAAAGAAAAAAAAGAAGGAAGGCTTTGGAGTTTTAGGACAGTTGAATACCGGAAGCTTTGAAAGGTTTTGAAAAACCAGTTACACCTTGGAGTAGGACTATTCCAACGGTAGCTTCAAACTGAACTACACCATCAAACTAAGCCGACAGCAGCTCAGCACACCAGCAAGCTACGGATGAAGCGTTAGCTCCCGATCCATAAGCAAGCCATTCCCGGAAGGAATTGAGGAAAGCGTTTACCGTACCCGGAAGAACAAGCCAATCCAGATGAAAGAAAGAAGCAAGCATGAGACGACTAGCAGCCAGCTGGAATAGCAGCATCTGCCCATGACGGTACGGAATAAGCAACAAGGGCTTTTGCCTCCACCACTTTCGCTGGTTTGGAACCCTTTTCCCTTATAGAGGAGTCTCGCTTATCGTAGTATGCTCGCGCATCCCGAACTTCCGTTTCATTACGTGTAGTCAGGAAGCAAGCAACCTGCAGCTATGAGTGAAATGTATGGCCATTGACCATGCTTCCTTGGTCGCTCCTTCTTTAAAGATGAGGGGAAGCCTTTACTAAACTAATAACTTACTTCACTGCAAGTGCCTTTGGAGATGAAAGAAAACTTGTACCATTCACTCCTCCTAGGAGCCAACCAGGTATACCACCAGGTGATGTAGACGGTAGAATTGGCATCATCCAATCTACACCCATTTGGCCCACCATATCATACACTCTCCAAAGAAGTCCGAAACGGATGTTTTTGTATACGGAGACCGAGCTTCTATTCTAGGGGTTCCAGAGGGGCTGGCTTTGAATTGTTCTACAGTATCGTATCGACAGGAAGCTAATTTCACTCCTCTGTTCCGAGGACGGGTAAGAATCTCTTATAGCACGTGGGATATTCTCTTTCGTATCCTGACTTGAGTTTAGCAACCCTCGATTAGCTCGTTCGTGAGCAGCACCGGCTGAACCTGAGGAGCATGCCCCGAGACTGACACTCCGGTTACTTCATCAGCAAGAAGTGAGATGCAAGAATCTTTCTTCTTCTATATAGACTCTCTCGGTGGCCACTTTATTCTTCCTCTGCTCAAAAAGAAAAGGAAGTTGACTTCACCTCCGGTGACCTGCTTCGCGGGATCGCCTTACGTATAAGGACCTGATCCACTCTAGGCTAAGCTTATTTGGGCGAAAGCTACTATGTGATCTTCCAATTGAGTTGAGAGAGTTTTCAATCGAATTCGCATTTCTCGTTATCTAAGCTATTTCGAGTTGGATGATTTGAGTGTGCAATGCGTGGAGTCAACTAGTGGAAAACTGGCAACCTATGACCAAAAAGCTTCAAATTAGGCACAGTAGCTGATAGAGTAGAAGGTGAGATTATATATTCTATAGCCTATGCGCCTGCTTCTGATGAGATAGAAGTAGGATCCCGGTGCGTCTTCCTTCGGTCGGCCTGTCATCGAAGGATGTTAGCAAAATCAGAAGAACTAGAGGCTTGAAGGCTCGGGTTGGTCAAGCGAACTGATTCATTTAATTCTTCGCCTAGTCTTAGCACCCGCAAACAGAAAAGGAGCTGTGAGGATCCGAAGTAGGCTAACTACTAAGGCTCGAGAGACCATTCCCTAGGGTAAGATCTTATTCTACTGGGATTGACTCGCGTAGTGCGTAGAAGGGTGTCTCATTCCTTTTGTCTTTTGGTAGATCGGTCTTCCGCTTTCTTTCACAACTGCGTCCTCTCTTTCATCCCCGGGGCAAGGTTTGGTCACTTTTGACTTGATAGTATTCAGTCTCATTTCTATCTCACTCTCGTTCTTTTGAATTCTTCTTGTGCCTTCTGAACCTTTCTTTGGGAGTTGGACGAGTGGATAGTAAGGGGGTGGGTGCCCCGATTCCACGAGCGAGAGCAGCTGAACGAGGAGAGAAAGACTGTCTGAGCGGCGAGAACTTGATCTCATCGGTAAATGGGGTACCACTATCGAATCAAAGAGAAAGTGGCCACTCGATATTATCCAAGAACTGGACTGGAGCTTCTAGCACCGACATCTAAGTGAAAGGAGTCGGGATTTGTCCCAAAAGGAGGTCCCACGATGAAATGACTGGTCGGTGAAGCCCTATGATGACTAGCTTTGAAGCCAGGAGTGCAAACTCTGTTCTGACTAATAGAAGTCTCATTTCCTATCCTGTTAAGGTGCCGTTTTCAAGCAATTCAAAAGAGACTATCGCTTTGTCATTCAATTCTTCTTATCTTATTCTCCTGCTACAAATGCCAAAACAAACACTAATTCAGTCTAATGCGCCTACCCACCCACCTTAGATGCTTTGGCACAAGGTTACCAATTAGAAAACATTCAACCTTCCCCAGCTAGCCCGTAAACGCCTTTCTTACCTCTATTAGCAGTACGTGAGCGCTTACCTAGCTTGCACCAATTTACTTAAATCCTTATAAATAAGAAGAAGAGACTGTCTTATACCATAAGAAGCAGGACTTGTGTGCTTGGTTAGGCAGAATAAAAAGGAATTTTCAAGCCTACCCTATAACCGGACGGCTTAGCCCGTATTGCAAGTTCTTGGCAGGGTCTTAGGCTTGTCCTCCCCTTGCCTTGGCTATTAAATTTTAAAATCCTTTATTGGAAATTAAAGTAAGCACTTGAAGCACACAGTTAAGAAAGAATGGACTTGCATTTTCCTTATCCGGTTAACATAGCTTACCGCTGTATTGCCTGCCTTTACTGACACAGGAGACTAAATATACTTTAGTGCTCGGGGCTGAACAACAAGCAGCGGAGATGATCTGGGCATCTCAGAAAGTCCCATCACAGCCAATCCTTGTGGAGAAGACAGCTTTTAGCAAAAGTGACACGGCACGGTACGACCTTTTTTACTTTTTTTTGGATTGGTTGCGAAAAGGCAAGGCATCCTTTTCTGGTCAAGGTATCCACGGGCCCTGTTCCGCTTCATCTAAGCTAATTTGAATCAGAAGCTGTGTGGGAGAGAGGACGCCGTAGCCTTTAACTATAATTAAGGTCTGGTGTGGGGATAACAGGCGACAGAAGGATGACGGCATTGGGAACGTAGCGTAGAAAGGGTTCTCCGCAGTGAACCAAATGATCTAGCCAATCATTCTCCTAACAGTCTACCGATTCTCCAAGTTCGGAAATCTGTAAGTTCCTAGGTCATCTCGCAATTACTCCATGGAGAGTCAGATCTGTTCGATATGTAAGTGGTCTAGTCACTACCTGTAAGGCAAGCCCCACAGACACCTTACTACTTTCTAAGCTTTCTCTCTTGTCTCGCCAATCTAGTATTGCCGTATAAGAGAACTGTATTGCTAAATTCGTTTTTTCAGATCCGTTGAGCAGAGGTGGAAGATGCCCTTTTCGGACAGTGGCATCGCGCGATACTCAAGAAAGGAAAGCGCGGTCGATAGTGCCCTTCATAGAATGGTGCCTATGGGAAAGGCGAGAGGGGTACTTATCACTATCCGAATCTGCTACTAAAGAAGAAAAACCTATTCACGATTGATCCCGGGTTAGAGTTAGCTAGACTCTGGGAAAAATATACTTTCCTTCTCTATCCGTACACGGGGTCTGGTTAGGAACCTTATTTATATTTATATAAGAACCCGTTTCGGGCTAAATAGAAAGATTAAAGTTAGCCCAAGCCCAGAGGCAATCAAGCCTTGGAAACTAGTTCAAATAGAACTCAAAACTAGGCAATCCAACTTCTATTGACTTCCCTGGAACTAGCTGCCATTTCATCGGTTGTCGGAAGAGCAGTAGGTCTTGGTGCTTGAGTCAGTCCGTGGTCAGCAGTGGATTAGGTAGAATCGGTAGCTGTTCTTGCTCCTGTTCAACTGCAAAGAAGAATAGCTTTTCTCTAGATCGAATGCGACCTCGAAAGATTCAACTTCTCCCACAAGGCAATCAAGTCTTATTAGTTCAGCTAGCCCATTAATTATATCATCTGTGCGTGCCTTATCTAGAATAAGGAAATACCTGGCTCCAGGTAGCGAAAGGGAGTAGCGAAGGATAAATTCGTTAGGAGAGAATACCTGGCGTCCAGCTTAGCAACCATTATGAGTGAGTACTCCCGAGTGACTTACGTGCCTTACTCTAACAAGTAAGTGACTAAACGTACCTGCCCCTAACTGGAGTTTACAAACTGGTTTGATAGAACCAGGACAGTAACTTAACGTACCTTAGCACAAGTACTAAGTAAGCAAGAAGCTACCTTATTAACCGCCGTGTATGCTCTCTCATAGGCCTCGTTAGGACTGACAATAGACGCTAAAGTCTGACGGTCGATCCGTTTAGCTACCATAATTATCTTTGACAGACTAAAGAGGTACGAAGTCACTCATATTGCTATATGAGGAGTGAAAACGAGAGGGACAACCAAATCTTGACTAGCATATCCGCCTCTCACTTCACTCCTCTCCTTTAGTAGAGCCAATGCCTCCTCTCTCGCTGCTACTGAGCTAGATGCTGAGCTACCTCATTCTCTTCCTGTTGAGGTGGGAAACCCCTCATCCCTTGGTTGTCAATCAGTTTAGTTTGAAACCCCTGGTCGAGCTTCTTTCTTCTGCTTCTTCTGTGGATTCCCGGTTGATTCTCTGGTATCTGGTCTTGCAGCTTCTCTTGCTGCTCTTCTCTTTTCCACTCAGAAGCTGGTATGAAATTAGCTTAGCTTTAGCTGGGGAGGGAAACAAAGAAGAAGGTAGGACGCTAACCTTGCTTTCCGTAATGGTAAGAGTGGCAATGTGCCCCTTCCTTGTTGGGTTACACCCTTCCTTTGTCAACACACCTATAAAATAGGGTAGGGAAGGAATTCACCTTTGGGCGAGTTCTCCTACAAGACTGTGATGAAAGAGGTTTCTGTCGAGGGAAACGACTGCTTAGTCGAGTATCTCCGCACCTCTGCTTGAAGAAGATGCCCTTGCTACTTCATCTACTGAAATTGACATCTTACAAAAACTTGCATCTCCAACTATGAACTCCTACTCTAGCTACTACTTTATGCCCGCTTCTCTTACTTAACGCAATTTCAATAGTTAAGAAAGGGAGTTCTTCACTCAGAAGAATCAGACTCAGACTGAGCTTCATTGCCTATCCGTTTAGTCGGTCTCGTACCCAAGTGTATATCCCTTCTTTGTTTGCGTAACACTCTTGATCTTGAAACCAGAGAATAAGCTGACCCCTTGCTCAAGTCAGTACCCCGATAAATCCCTATAGCCTCTATAAGAGGAGATTTGAGATTCCTATCCGCTCTCTTCTATTAGTAAAGACACCCGTAACCGCTAATGCTACAGCTCCCCTCACTAGTAGCTGCGGATGAGCGATAGCCTTTTTGTTTGCCTGCCTCAACTCAATCTTTCACAGCTTCCTCAGTGCGGAATAGAGCAAGCCAAGCCTTGATCCGGGAGGATAGTAGTACTTCATGCGGGGATACCTCTGCTGGATTGTGGAAGGGAGATTGGCTTTCAAACTATGTTCTAGTTCATACCGTGTAAAAGAACAGGACTTTCCTCATTTCTCTTTCTGGAATTTGCCATTCTGGGTGAAACTCCTTCTGGATGGGGTGAGGAAGAGATAGGTGGGAGGGTGGCGAAGCAGGAAATCTGATCAAATAAGCGAGACCTCATCCGAGGGGAAATGATTCAACTAAAGATCCCTTTATTAGATCAAGTCACTATCGGCTTCTGAAACAAGACTTGTGAACAGCTGAACAAGACCACTAATCTCAGTCGAAAGATCAAGATAGGCATCTTTGCCGGTTGAAGGCCTTTCTCTTCTCCTCCTGGGATTCCATTAAGGGAGTTCAGCCGAGGGATAAGCTGTTCTTGCGTCAGCCTTTAGCTCGGCAGTAGAATTAGCTTAGCAGTTAGCAGTGGGAAGAGTCTATTCTATAGAGAAGCCTTAGGCCAAGGAAACTACCATGCCAATCTCCAATACTTAAATTGGAAGTTCCTCTTCTCGTTGAGCTTTTAAAGGATGTCAGAAGGGTGCTTGCAAGCCTTGCAAACACAGAAGACTAATGGAGGACCGCCCATCCCATCGACTATATCTCCTCCACTCCCAGAGTCTACCTCCGCTACAAACCCGCCTTCTTCCTTTTCCTAGCCTTCATTGATATCGTATGCGGTTTATCGGAAATGGACTTCATTTTCGGATTTCATATCCCTGATCGCAGGCTTCGCGCCCGCCCACTTGTTGACTCCTCCTCCGTCTTTCTATTGAGAAAAAGACTTTAAGCTTAAAATAGATACTGATTCCAATCTAAAGAGAAAGCCCACTCTCGCTTCACACTTGCTATATTCGCCCGAGCCCATGGTGAACATAGCGAACTTCAACTTCTGTGTCATATCCATATCGCTTGGAAACCTTCCACTTCAACCTAGAAGCTAGAAGAAAGCTTTGACTTCGAATTCTATTACTTTACTTAAAGTTGATGGCAGATAGACCTCATTCTCTTTGATACGCTTATGAAATTGATAGTGGCCCCTCCTTTCCTTACTTTAATAAGATGGGGAGGATTGTAGTAAGGAGCGGGTACGGGAGCTTGACCAGGAACAAGATAACGAGAAGTAGGTTTGCCTGGGCTCACTTTTCTGCCCTTTCCTTATTAATGGGGGTCTTCTTCTCTGAAGTGGCAGAGTAACCAATTCCACCTTAAAGTCCAAGTTCGAATGGGGAATCTTCTTCCTCAAATCTTGTAATAAAGTATGCTAAAACGCACTTTCTCTCCCTGGGAATGCGAGTTCGGGCTTTCTTCATCAGCCGGAAAGAGGATCTTACTTAGCCAACCGTTGCCGGCTTACGAAAAGCACTTTTGGCGCTGGGTTTCTCGATCCACTCTATCCGACAAAGATTCTGAAAGATTAGAGTTTACGCTTTCTTCAGAAGTTAGAAAGGAGCTTACGAAGAATGGATAAATGTAGTCTGGTCTCGCCGGGCAATTCCGTCCTTCTCCGCAAGAGATTGCTCTCTCCCGGGGCTAACCTATGACCTCCTTCTCCTTGTTGTTCCGATCCGACTTCAATTCCGAAAGCAAAGAACTCTTTCTCGAGAATTTCATTCGTGAACCAGGCGTTTTTTTTTACTCAACTCAAGATCTTCTTCTCTAAAGATATTTCTAGTTGGATGAAAAGAGCGCTCCTAAATGAAAGCCTTTTTCTTATATACTAAACCGCCAGTGGACAGGGAACAAAGATTTTTTTTGGTAGGGATGGGACTAAAGAGCTCTAACATAAGAGCGGCAACAGCTTATCCGAAAGACCTGTTCTCTTATCGTATCCCTTTTCATGCCCTTCTTTAGTCGAGCCAGTTTACTTACTCGGATCGGATTCTTCCCCGGCATTTGTCAATGCGCTTTTCTGAGTTTTGGCTCACTCCCGCTCGGGAACTTTCTTGATTATGATTTTGAGGCCAAAAAACCTTTCTTTGGCTAAGCTGATTCAGATCGATTTATTAGAGTGAACTTTGATCTCCTTTACTTGATTGATAGGAAACCTTGGCTATCTTACGAAGAGCCTAACTCTATCATAAAAGATTGAAACTAAGCGAAGAATGCAGAAGCACTTCAAATGTACTAGTATGGAACTCTCACGGTATGGCTTGCATTTGCCAACTGAAAAGGGGGAACTGCTTCAAAAGGAACGACAGCTTCCACGCACTCATACTTAAAAAGGCAGAAGGAATACCAAGGACTGGAACTGCAACTCCAAAAGATATCTTCTCTTGCGCTCGGATGAATCGACACGGAAGGCCCTTATTTTTTTTAGACCATTTGGCTTGTTTGGATCGGGGGGAGCAGAGGGCCCGTTAAACACGCTAGGATAAAAAAGGTAGTCCTTTAGGACTGACTGTTAGTTCCTTCTTATTAAGGTCAGGGTATTGGTAGAAATGGGAGGGAGTGCTCGTAGCGTTATCCACGATATTAAGGTAAGGTTTTGACTACTCTCTCTTCTGCTCTTGGAAGTCGATATTGTTTTCGTGGAAATATCGTATAAAGTCTTAAAAATCGCTTCTCTTCCTTCATTCTCAGTAGCTACCGTCCTCGGAACCAATGCCTAAGATTTGCCCTTGCGGTCTGCCCTTAGTCGAATTCTATCCACTACGATGGAATTCGTTAAGTGCTAGAAGTGGAGGGAAGGCCTAGTTAATCTAGCACTATGGTGGAATCTAAGTGTAAGATATTGTTCCGCGGTTGGAAAACAAGCTCCTATGCGCCTTCCGGTAGGACGTTAGAAAAAGGAT